AACCTTTAAAAAAATGTTTGGTACTCTTTTTCCTTTTCAAGAATTGAAACACACTAACAATCCATCGGATTGATTAATTAGCCGTCTATAGAATTAGCTTCAACAGCAGCTAGATCCAGAGGGAAGTTGTGAGCGTTACGTTCGTGCATAACTTCCATACCAAGGTTAGCACGATTAATGATATCAGCCCAAGTGTTAATTACACGACCTTGACTGTCAACAACAGATTGGTTGAAATTGAATCCATTTAAGTTGAAAGCCATAGTGCTGATGCCCAGAGCAGTAAACCAGATACCTACTACTGGCCAAGCAGCTAAAAAGAAATGTAGAGAACGGGAGTTGTTGAAACTAGCATATTGGAAGATCAATCGGCCGAAATAACCGTGAGCAGCTACAATATTGTAGGTTTCTTCTTCTTGACCAAATTTGTAACCTGCATTAGCGGACTCATTTTCCGTAGTTTCCCTGATCAAACTCGAAGTTACCAAGGAACCATGCATAGCACTAAATAGAGAGCCGCCGAATACGCCAGCTACACCTAACATGTGAAATGGATGCATAAGAATATTGTGTTCAGCCTGGAATACGATCATGAAATTGAAAGTACCAGAGATTCCTAGAGGCATACCGTCAGAGAAGCTTCCTTGACCGATAGGGTAGATCAAGAAAACAGCAGTAGCAGCTGCTACAGGAGCTGAGTATGCAACAGCAATCCAAGGACGCATACCTAGACGGAAGCTAAGCTCCCACTCACGACCCATATAGCAAGCTACACCAAGTAGAAAGTGTAGAACGATTAGCTCATAGGGACCACCGTTGTATAGCCATTCATCAACAGAAGCTGCTTCCCAGATGGGATAGAAATGCAGACCAATGGCTGCAGAGGTAGGAATAATAGCACCGGAGATAATATTGTTTCCATAAAGAAGAGAACCGGAAACAGGCTCACGAATACCATCAATATCTACTGGAGGAGCTGCAATGAAAGCGATAATGAATACAGAGGTTGCAGTCAATAGGGTAGGAATCATCAAGACACCAAACCATCCAATGTAAAGACGGTTTTCGGTGCTAGTGATCCAATCACAAAAACGATTCCATAGGCTTGCGCTTTCGCGTCTTTCTAGAATTGCGGTCATGGTTAGAACTTGGTTTATTTATAATTTAATCATTAGAAGCTCCCAAGCATATACATAAGGCTTGTTATTCAACAGTATAACATGATTCATATCTGTATGTCAACCAGATATTTTGACATCTATATTTTGACATCTATATTAAAAATAAAAGACTAAGATTAGTCTATAGAAATAGACTATCTTACATTTAGCATAGACTATATGCTTACTTTGTAAGCATATTTCACACTATATTAACAGTATAATATTATACCCGTAGATATAGACGCTATATTACATTCCTTATTACTTTATGGTTCCAAGTAATAATTACTAATAAAATTGGATTGGATCCAGAATAAGTAGACTTCTGTCTACTTACTATAGGACTTGGATCCCATTGATCTGGGTTGCCCGGGACTTGAACCCGGAGCTCGTCGGATGGAGTGGATTATCTACTCCTTTTCTAAGAGTAAAAAATCTCTCCCCAAACCGTGCTTGCAATTTTCATTGCACACGGCTTTCTCCATGTATAAATTTATTAATCATTTGGATCTCCGGGTGGAAAAATTCCATAGGATCATGAAGTGAGGTAATTGATCAATAAGCATTTCATTGGTAAAATCAGTTTTCTACTTGTTTATTCTGTATATTTTGCCAGGAATTAGATAGGGCATTTAATTTGGATAATATCTGAATTCCAAAATCGTTCTCTCTGTGAACGAGTCTTTGAAAAGGACGAAGAAATGAATTCTTGTTCTTTGAAGAACGATTTTGTGAAGAGTTCCGAACCTGATTCTTCCCGAACTACACGTATCGTACTTTTATGTTTACAAGCTAAAGTTTTAGCACATGGAAGTAGAAGTATATACTTTATATAATATAAACCATCTTTATTGATGGATCCACTGTAGTAATGAAAAAGATTTCTACAAATTCGATCGAATCGATCGAGGATATCATCATCTGTTAGACTGGTCCAGGATAATTTACTAATTGGATGGCCTGAGATGTCACAGAATTTTTCTTTAGCCAAAAAGAAAAGAATTGATCTAATCGGAGCTATTGGATTCAATTCATTGGTAACTAGATCGGTAATGAATAAATCATCTAGCATTTTGGTTCTAACCACGAGAGGTTTTATTTTAAAACTCAGAAAATAACCTAAAAAAAAGGAATCATTCTTGGATAATTCAAGAATACATATCCTATACGGTTGAGACCAAAGATGGAAATAATATTGCCAAAAATGAAACAGATGATATCTACATTTTTTCACTTGGAGGTGAGTACCCTTTAAAGCTATAAGGGATCTTTCTCCATATCTCACATAGTGGATGAAAGAATCCTTCAACAACCAGATCCTTTTGGTTGAAATATTGATAGGAAATATGACAATATGTTTGATCTTTCGATCAAAATGAGTTCGATTGGGAAAAGATCCATACAACAACGATCGTGAACGAGAAAATCGTTTCAGAAGAGGAACTAAAAAGGATTCGCATTCATATACATAAGAATTCCATAGGAACAGGGATAACCTCATATTTTCCCTCGGTACAACCAAAGCTTTCTGCAAATTTTCTGCACTAAAACTATTTCTCCATTCATGGAGAATGAATCGTAATAGATGCAAAGAAGGAGTATCTCGGATCCAGCGACGAAAGGTCCGCACCAAAATTTCCGGATGAATCGAGTAGGGCACTCGTATATCTGATATATAATTGGAATGTGGGAATTTATCCTCGATAAGGGGAAATATGCAATGTATGGACCGAATACTCTTCCATCCACTCATTGTTTCTGCAAAATGTTTTGATCGCATTGCGAACGAAACTTCCAAGATAACTGTCAAAGCCTCTAGTACCGGTTCAGAATAAGAATTTCTATTGCGATCAATAAATTGAATTGGATCACAATTCCCGAATAAACCAATTGAATCATTCTGTTGACGTATCCGACGAATCAAACGTTTTACAGTTAGGAAACTAAAATAATTATAAATTAAAATTTCTATCGGTTCAGAGGAACTTGATCTATCTAAATGATGATCATGAGCAATTGCGTAAAGATCTTCTCGAAAAAAAAGTGGATATAAAAATAATTGTTGCCAAGATCTATGTTTGTTTCCATCTCTTTGAAACTCATCCATTTTAAAACCTGGGCCCTAGAATAACCTCTTGGATTATGAAATGATACATGGTGCGATCTAGTCGGGACATAAGAAAGAATCTTTATCTGAATATTCTATCTACAATAGATCTTCATTCGTCATGAGGAAGAACAAAAATCTTTTATCTTGGCGGTCCGATCGCTCTCCTGACTTAGGGAATAAATTGACCTGGTCAGTACACTATTTCTCTTACACATTTGTTTTTGAGTATTTAGGACTCATTGCGGGTGTAGAAATCCCTGATCTACTACAGGGAAAAACTTCCCTTATCGGTTACTAAAATGCTCTTAACTTCTGAGTAGTAAAGGGAATTCCTCGTTGAAATGAGGAACAGAAGCTCGTTCCTCTGGTTTTACTTATGATTCAAGCCATCCAGCTTTCTCCATTGACTCGCTCGACTTAATCAAGTGTTGATTCGATCTTATTTCATAACTCATACATTTGTTCAAACAGCATAGAATATCCAATAGAATATTGGATACATTTGACTCCTTGAATAAAATACGTTTCTGACAAAATCAGATAAACAAAATAAAGTCTCATCAAGTCAAGATTGTTAGAACGACATGCTGCTTTTTCCATTTATTTCCTTTTCAGGATCAGTCGTAGTCTTACTAACTTTACCGATGGTATGGACGAAATTTTTACTTCATCCGAATGTGTAAAAGACCTTAGTCGCACTTAAAAGCCGAGTACTCTACCATTGAGTTAGCAACCCTTATTTGCTATTTGAAGAGATGTAATCGAAGTGATATACAAAGTTATTCCATATGAAATAACCGGTATGAGATTTGAATCAGAAATAAATATAATATATTTATTCTATGGAATAAATAAATAAAAAATAAAGGATCTATTAATTTAGATCTACCATTTATGAATCAAATCATAAAATTTGATACGGATCAGGTTATTTTTGATCCGTCAAACGAATTCACAATGATTCGAAAACATCCTGAATAGTGGACCTAATGAAATATTTATTAGGAATTATATTGGCACAATGCGCCATTGTCAATCCCAGATTGTTGGATTGATACTTTAATTGTTGGATTGGCACTACATTAAGACGAAAAATTATTAGATACATCAATTAAAAGATCCTACGCTTATATTAGAAATGACAGTAAAAAAAAATTATTATTCGTTACGATAATTTGTTCTCAAGAAACTTCCAACTTTTTCATAGGAAGTTAGTTCCTGTATTTCATTAATTCGGTCCTTCTATACACTCCATCTTTTATCGTTCTTAGTCGAACAATTCAAATCTCTCTCATCTCCATATCAATAGAAAAAGATTTCTAATCTGCATACCTATATAGGATCGCAGGGCAATAATATACATGAAATGAGCATATAATAAGAGTAAAAAAAATGGATAATAAGAAAACAACCATGACACGAAACGTAAATAATAAATAAATCTCATGTAATTGAAATTTATTGCTAAATTTATTGGACCTAGACGTAGACGCATGACTTATCTCCCTTTTTTTAATTCTAAAGCACGTTTAAAATGATAAATTTTTGCCCTCAGAAAAATACCATGAACAGTTTCCGTAGGTTGAGCTCCTAATTCGAGGAAATTCACAATAGCACCATAAATTAAGCGAGTTTCATCCTTATTCATTGGATCATAAAAACCCAATTCCTAAAGAGCTCTTCTTTCTCCTCGAGACTTAACGTCAATGGCAACAATTCGATAGGTAGCTCATTGGGATAGATAGACAAGATAACCCCCTATCCCCCCTGGAAAACGTATATGAAGGTTTATCCTCATATGGCTCGAGCGATAATTGTTCGTATAAGCTCTCCCTATTTATAGAAGGAATATCTAACTAGATAAACTTTATAAATTAAAGTGATTATTCATCTTATTCCTTTGACTTCTCAAGGATAATAAAGATAAAATTTTTACTCGTAGCTCAAGTATGCTTGAGTAATGTTCAAAAACCAGAGAATATTACTAAAAAAGCATTTATCGCCACTTCCGTCTTTCATCTATTTTCTCTCTCCGTTTTACGTGGAATATATCTCAATCCTTTATAATGTGATATAATTGTTTGATCGGAAATAGAATTTTCTTGTTCTGAGATCAATTATCTTATCTTTGAATCATTAGGTCCAAGCCTTACTCTGGTGGTCCCCATCCATTATGGAATGACAGCAACGTACATTTCGTTATTTTCCACGTCGAGCAATAGGACGTGATTGATCCTTGTCGAATTCTATCTAGCTTTTCTCGAAATCGTTCGACTTAGATCGAGAATTGTTTCCTTATTCCACTTCACTATTCTAATCTTTGAGCTCGATGTAGACTTACAAAATGGTTATATCTCATTTATTTCATTTACACTAACCCTAAATTCTATCCCCTAATTGAAAAACGAATTTATATTTTATTCCTAGTCAAGCTCCGCTTATCTTTTTCATAATATAAATGTTGAGCGAAGAGAATCTTCAAATAGAAAATGGCGGATGTCATAATCCACAGAACCAATCATGTCGTTTAAGTCGCACGTTGCTTTCTACCACATCGTTTTAGACGAATTGTTATCATAAGGTAGATATCTGATCTGCTATAAAATAGATATGTAATTATGAATAGTCATTAACTTAATTATACACAATATTTATATTTACATAAATTCATTATCCGAGCTAATGCTAGGTATTGAACTCTTCTTTAGCTGCATACATTACTTCGACAGTAATGGTTTCAATGCCCTTTTGTCGTGCAAATTTCTCAGTATTTCTTTCTACCTTTTCTCTGACAAAACGGGGGATTTTATTTAATTCTAGTCGACTTTCAGGATTCCAAATTAGGCCTATATCCGTGGATAATGATTTGGTTATGATTTCTTTAGTATCATGACCACCAAAAATATCTAGAAGATGGTCCTCCATACCTAGAGCAAATGAGTTATAAACTAGATCAGCTATTTGATTAGTACCTTCGTAACCTAGAAAGGGTCGGTATCCCAAGGGAAAATTTTGTATATGAACTGGTGCAGAAATAACTCCACAAGGAATATCAAGACGTTTACCAATATGACGTTCCATTTGAGTACCAAATATTGCAGATGGTTCTACGTGAGCGATCATATCTCCTACTTCAGCATGATCATCTGTGATCAGTATTTCATCACAGAAACCTTGGATTTGCTCTTTAAACCATTCCGCATCGTGTTTGCAATAAGTACCTGCACAACTCACACGAATTCCCATCTCTCGAGCAAGTATCTTAGTGATTGAAGCAGCATGAGTTGCATCACCAAAAACGACTGTTTCTTTTCCCGTCAAATTCTGACAATCAATAGATTTTGAAAACCAAGCAGCTTGGGAAACAAATCGAGTTTGTCCGTCGATATAAGGTTCATAATCAACTCTTTTACTTGATGAACTACGAGCCAAGGTATTCACATTTTTGTGAATCTGGCGGATCCACTCCGCCATATCCACAGCCCCCATGGGGGCTGTGGATATGTAAGGCATTCCATATTCTTTATTCAAATACATCGCCGTCATTAAGCCCACTTCACGATAAGGAATTAAATTGAACCAAGCTTTTGGTAAATTTTTAAGATCTTCTACAGATCCTCCTTCAGGAATTATTTGATTAATTTCAATGTCCAGATCTCGTAATAAACGTCTCAACTCACGACAATCGTGTTGATTATGAAAGCCCAATGTAAAAATTCCAATTATATTGACAGAAGGCGCATCTGTTAGGAATTTATCCAATTTTTTTTGTCTATGGCATCTATCTAAATAATATCGAACTACCTGTTCCAAAGTTCTATCTGCCGCCTGAATTTCATTCACTTGATAATGATCTACATCCGCAAAAATGACGTTGGAATCAGAAATTATGGATGCTCTATCCACAAAATTATGTAAATCCTCTTGCAAGATACTAGAGGTACATGTAGGTGTCAATATGATAAGATCAGGACGTTCTTCCTTATCTTTACGAATAATATTATCCACAACTCTTTCTTGAGATCCACGTGCTAGTACGTGACGATCTACTATACTAGCAGTAGCAGCAGTAAAATCTCTTTCGCGTTCTAACATAGAACGCATTACATTAAAATAATCATCGCCTAGAGGAGCATGCATGATGGCATGCACATTTTTGAAGGAACTAGCTACTCGTAGGGTTCCAATATGAGCAGGACCAGCATACATCCAATGGGCTAATTTCATAAATTAGACTTTATTTCAATTTGATTTGTGTTCCCATCCTACACCATAAAAATATCCCTTTCTATATTTAATACCTATTTAAAATTATATTTCCCTTCCATAAGTATAGTCTATGAAATGACTAGAAATCAAAAGAAAGTAGAAATCCAATTTATACCATTATTTTATTCTTTAAATATTTGTCCCGTCTGGCTGGGACGGAAGGATTCGAACCTTCGCAATAACAGGACCAAAACCTGCTGCCTTACCGCTTGGCCACGCCCCATTCTTATCTGATGCTAATCAATACTCATATTAATAATAAATATAAGTTAAAGCAATGTTCCATTCTAATCTTAACTGCATTATTAGAATTCGATTTGCTATAATTTAATTGCTACGATTATTAAGAGATCTCTGAATCTCATACCAATAAATATGTGATTGCATCCTGCATTTAGATATAAGCCTGCTTAGCTCAGAGGTTAGAGCATCGCACTTGTAATGCGACGGTCATCGGTTCGATCCCGATAGCTGGCTCTTTTCTATTTTTTTCATTCCTTCCATTATAAACCATGTCTCGTTAGGATCTATGAAATAGGGAGAAAACTCTTCCTTTTATGATCGTCGGTCCACCGGGTCTGTCATGGCATAACGAAATGAATGATTGGAACATATTTTTTTAGACCTCTCCAATACAAACATAAATTGAAAAAATGTCGTTCTCCATATAAAATAATTACAATATTCGCACGGTTTATACTATTCCTCTTTCCAGCATTATTTGTTTATTTCGTAAAATAAGGAGTTTTTATGTCCCGTTATCGCGGACCTCGTTTAAAAATAATAAATCGTCTGAAGACTTTACCAGGACTCAGTAAGAAAACACCCAACAGAATTATTGAGAAGTCTGGCAAGAGAAAACATTCTAAACCTCCTAAACCTTCTAAATATCCTGTCTGTCTAAAAGAAAAACAAAGATTACGTTTTCATTACGGACTTACAGAGCGACAATTACTTCAATATGTTCGTATTGCTAGAAGAGCCAATGGACCCACGGGTCAGGTCCTATTGCAATTACTTGAAATGCGTTTGGATACCATTATTTTTCGATTGGGTATGGCACTTACCATTCCTGGAGCCAGACAATTAGTCAACCATAGACATATCCTGGTCAATGATCGGATAGTAGATATACCAAGTTATCGTTGCAAACCCCAAGATTTGATTTCTATAAAAGATCAACAAAGATCCAGAAATATAATAAATAAAAATATAGATCTATCCCAGAGGGATAAAATCTGGGTGCCAAACCATTTGAATCTTAAAAAAAAAAAAAAGTCACAATATATTGGATTAGTAAAAAAAATAGTAGATAGTAAACGGATCAGTTTGAAGATTAATGAATTGTTAGTCGTAGAGTATTATTCCTGTCGAGTTTAAATTGAGAATAAAAAGGAGGGATTCCTGCACATCTGTTCCTCTGTACATTACATTACAATATTAATAAATATTAACACATTTATTGTCCGTTTTTTACAATTCCAATGTTAGTTATTTTCCTTTCCCATACCAATGTTCGTTTTCCTCATTTCATTTCCTCTATCACGAAATAATAACGGGGTTGTGGGATGATGAGATCATCCTATTGGGATGGGATTCAATAGATTGATAAAAAAAAATAAGGTAAATATACGGAAAGAGAGGGATTCGAACCCCCGGTAAACACACGCCTACATAGCAGTTCCAATGCTACGCCTTGAACCGCTCAGCCATCTTTCCTATGCAATCTCTCCATTTAAATCCAAAAAATGTAAATTAGATTAGTGGATAGCAAGTTAAAAATTATTCTTGTTCAGATACGAGAACTTCCTTTTGCAGAAGTAAAGTACTTAACTTATTCAATCCCCCCTAAAGACAAAAGAATATTTTACCACACTTCTTATTTTCTTCCTATTTCAGCAAATTAGAATCTTTATCAATCTGCTGATCTCATCTTATTCGGGTTGCCCAATCCAATCGCGAAATTGAGCCAGATCTATTAATCCATTTAATTTCATGATCATAATATACATAATGATTGTATAGTATTATTAATAATTCTTCGGCAAGGATTCATAGTACAAATTGTATCATTATGACGAGATTTTTATCCATATTTATTATGTATGTTAATATGGGTATGCACACAATGATCATTTAGTTCTCATTATGCAATGATCCTTTCACTTTACTTACTTGTTTGCTCGTTCGGATCACGAGCAAATGAGTCTGGACTTACTTATTGAGTTCGTAGAATATTTAATTTAAAATAAATTAAATTTTTTCTATTGTTCATCAGTCAATTTACATGAACACCCCTTTCGAATATTCTCTATCTATTTTTATTCAGAATAGTCAATTAGATTAGAATTTTCACATTATTTACGATCAGAAGGAAACCCATTTATTATGCTATTGTGCGTCGGAAAATCATTTTGTTCATGGGATCATTTCCGTATGGGGAATGAAGGAAATTATCAAATCTCTAATTGACTATGCCTAGATCTCAGAGAAATGACAATTTTATCGATAAGACCTTCACAATTGTAGCGGATATCTTATTGCAAATAATCCCAATGGCTTCAGGGGAGAAAGAGGCATTTACCTATTACAGAGATGGTGTGATTTGATATTTTTTTCTCTTTCTGTTTTTCTCCTTTCAGGGAATGGCGGGATATTGAGTCAAAGAAAACTTACGCTTAGTGAAAGTGAGTTTCATAAATAGAACAATTCTTTCTGTCGTGTATCCCCGATTGATGCAGCCTTAGATGCTTTGATCTTCTGAGATTCTAGTATCAAGCGAAAGGTTACACCTATGTATGTAATAGGTGTTAATGGTCAAACCTATCTGATAGGCACGCATAGGGGAAATTAAAAAGCACTACGTGTGGAAATCGACAACACAAACGCTTCGTTATCATACATATGACCTTTTTACGAAGGGCTAGTGAGAATGGTTGGGGCAACAAACATCCATCTCGTTTGTACTTCGGATACCGTTAGAACCATCGGAGATTGTTGAAGTGAATAACTCCCTTAAAATACGGTGCGTTAAGGACAAAGAAATTGTTGAAGGTTCTGTTTTTAGTGATAAGCTAAAATCCTTGTTATTCAGAAAAAAGAATCTTTGCAAGAAGGATGGCTAGAGATTCATCAGAAATACACTAGCTCCTGTTAATTATTAATAATGGGGATAAGACTCTCTTTACAATTCAACGGATTACTTCCCTTATTATGTAAAATAAAAGGAGGAGCCGTATGAGGTGAAAATCTCATGTACGGTTTTGTAACGGAGATCATTTCAATTGAATGAACGACCGTGACGAATGTCAGCTCAATCCGAAGGGGAATATGCGGAAGCTTTACAAAATTATTATGAAGCCATGCGCCCGGAAATCGACCCTTATGATCGAAGTTATATACTATATAATATAGGTCTTATCCACACGAGTAATGGGGAACATACTAAGGCTTTGGAATATTATTTCCAGGCATTAGAACGAAACCCATCTTTACCACAAGCTCTTAATAACACGGCCCTGATCTGTCATTACGTGCGGCTATCTGTACTATAGAATGAATTCGTTTAGAACTACGGATAAGGACAAAAGAACAGGCTTTCTACATATACGCCGTCCAAAGGGACGGTTTTTGTCAGCTGTAGTAAAAAAAATATCCCTCATAGGAGCCCAAATATGAATGGATAAATAGAGCCTGGATATTCTATGGATAAAAAAAAACCATTCAATTGATGGGGAAAGCACCATAAAGATCAATTATTGAAAGTTCGGGCTGATACGATCAAATCTGCTCATTGACAAAAATAAGGAATCAACTTATGTAATAGAGTTGATTTACTAGGCTATTGAGCAGCGGTGTAGGATCAGATCCTAAAGATGTGAAGTACTCTCCTACCAGTTGCAGACGGAAAGTACTATTTGAAAGTTCTATACAGAACGTAGATAGTTACCCCTTAAAAAGACTTCTATTCGGATAATCTGAAGTAGATCTTTTTGTTTCTATACTTCATCTTTATGAGGGTGGGAGAAAAGATAAAACCTTTTTCATTTATCGAAAGTGAAGTTTGAAACTCATGTCATTGACCCTTTCTGTTCTTTCGGTTAACCTGAACCTATTCCCAATCAACTCTCTTCTATTTTGTAAGTTTGGGTAAAGAACTAAAGAATAATATGTGAATTGAGCCGTATGAGGTAGGAAACTCTCAAGTACGGTTCTAAGGGAAGAAAACTTTTCCAAGTTGACCTATCCCGACCGAGGAGAACAGGCCATTCGACAAGGAGATCCTGAAATTGCGGAGGCTTGGTTCAATCAAGCTGCTGAGTATTGGAAGCAAGCTATAGCGCTTGCTCCAAGTAATTATATCGAAGCACAAAATTGGTTAAAGATTACAGGACGTTTTGTAGAATGAAAATCTCTCTATTACCATACTGGTAAATCGTATGGATTATGATATGAAACATTTTATCCATTCAGGATAAATCAATGAATCATACTATTCGATCGAATTAGCTTCTCTTATTTCGTTGTCATTTATATAAATAAATATATTGACAATAAAATAAATAATACCTTCTATGGATCGTTAATGAAAGGGATCTTTTGAATAGGAGTAAATCCCGTCCAGAGATTTAATTTATTAAGGATCCATTAATATTTATCCACAAATAATTCAAAGTTTTTGTGATTCAAAAATGTTATCTGGGACATATGGGGTCCAAATATATGGGTAAATACAACAAACTGGATATGAAGATAATTATATTACACATTATACCGAGAAATGCCTTTTCCCACTGGGTGGGAAAGACGTTTCCCATATTGTAATGGTCCATTGAGCACCTATGGTATATGTCATAATAAATTTGAACACCTGCCTCAGATTGACTTCCGTATCATAGTTTGCTTCAGTCCTGAACTGGGAAATAAAGAGAGGAACGAGTTAAGAACATATATCTATCGTTCAATAATTCCTTCCTGTTGGCGGGTTTTTTCTCATGTCTCGTCTGGAAAGAGGAGAACTCAATGATCATTCGTTCACCGGAAGCAGAAGTAAAGATCGTGGTGGAGAGGGATCCTATTAAAACATCTTTTGAAAAATGGGCTAAACCCGGTCATTTCTCAAAGACACTAGCTAAGGGACCTAATACTACCACTTGGATCTGGAACCTACATGCTGATGCTCACGATTTTGATAGCCATACCAATGATTTGGAAGAGATCTCTCGCAAAGTATTTAGTGCTCATTTTGGTCAACTAGCCATCATCTTTATTTGGCTAAGTGGGATGTACTTTCACGGCGCTCGTTTCTCTAATTATGAAGCATGGCTGGGTGATCCTACTCATATCAAACCCAGTGCTCAGGTAGTTTGGCCAATAGTAGGTCAAGAAATTTTGAATGGAGATGTAGGTGGAGGTTTTCGAGGAATACAAATAACCTCTGGGTTTTTCCAGATTTGGCGAGCATCCGGAATAACTAGTGAGTTACAACTTTACTGCACCGCAACTGGTGCATTGATCTTTGCAGCGTTAATGCTTTTTGCTGGTTGGTTCCATTATCACAAAGCTGCTCCAAAATTGGCTTGGTTCCAAGATGTAGAATCCATGTTGAACCACCATTTAGCAGGGTTACTAGGACTTGGGTCTCTAGGTTGGGCAGGACACCAAGTACACGTTTCTTTACCTATTAATCAACTCCTAGATGCTGGAGTGGACCCTAAAGAGATACCACTTCCTCATGAATTTATTTCAAATCGTGATCTTTTAGCTCAACTTTATCCCAGTTTTGCTGAGGGATTGACCCCATTTTTCACCCTGAACTGGTCGGAATATTCCGATTTTTTGACTTTTCGTGGAGGACTCAATCCGGTAACGGGGGGTCTATGGCTGACCGATACTGCACATCACCATTTGGCTATTGCAATTCTGTTTCTGATCGCAGGTCATATGTATAGGACCAATTGGGGTATTGGCCATAACCTCAAGGAAATTTTGGAAGCTCATAAAGGTCCATTTACAGGGGAGGGTCATAGAGGTCTTTACGAGATCTTAACTACCTCATGGCATGCTCAATTAGCTCTTAACCTAGCTATGTTAGGATCTTTAACTATTGTCGTAGCTCACCACATGTATTCTATGCCCCCCTATCCATATCTAGCTATTGACTATGGTACCCAGCTCTCTCTGTTCACGCACCATATGTGGATTGGTGGATTTCTCATAGTTGGTGCTGCTGCACATGCAGCTATTTTTATGGTAAGAGACTATGATCCGACTACTCAATACAACAATCTTTTAGATCGTGTTCTGAGACATCGTGATGCAATTGTATCACACCTCAACTGGGCATGTATATTCTTAGGTTTCCACAGTTTTGGTCTGTATATTCATAATGATACTATGAGTGCTTTAGGACGTCCTCAAGATATGTTTTCAGATACTGCTATACAATTACAACCTATCTTTGCTCAATGGATACAAAACACTCATGCCTCATCACCTAGTTTGACAGCTCCTGATGCAACAGCAAGCACCAGCTTAACCTGGGGAGGTGGTGATTTGGTAGCAGTAGGTGCCAAAGTGGCTTTGTTACCTATTCCATTAGGAACTGCGGATTTTTTAGTGCACCATATTCATGCATTTACTATCCATGTGACTGTATTAATACTACTTAAAGGTGTCTTATTTGCCCGTAGCTCTCGTTTAATACCCGATAAAGTGAATCTTGGTTTTCGTTTTCCTTGCGATGGGCCTGGAAGAGGAGGAACATGTCAAGTATCTGCCTGGGATCATGTCTTCCTAGGGTTATTTTGGATGTATAATGCAATTTCGGTAGTAATATTCCATTTCAGCTGGAAAATGCAGTCCGATGTTTGGGGTAGTATAAGTGATCAGGGAGTGGTAACTCATATCACGGGAGGAAACTTTGCCCAGAGTTCTATTACAATTAACGGGTGGCTCCGTGACTTTCTATGGGCACAAGCCTCTCAAGTAATTCAATCTTACGGTTCTTCATTATCTGCATATGGTCTTTTCTTCTTAGGTGCTCATTTTGTTTGGGCATTTAGTTTAATGTTCCTATTCAGTGGTCGCGGATATTGGCAAGAACTAATTGAATCTATTGTTTGGGCTCATAATAAATTAAAGGTTGCTCCTGCTATCCAGCCCAGAGCCTTGAGTATTGTCCAAGGACGTGCTGTAGGAGTAGCTCATTACCTTCTGGGTGGAATCGCCACAACATGGGCGTTCTTCCTAGCAAGAATTATTGCAGTAGGATAACGGCTAGGAGGATTTGAAAAGCATTATGGCATCAAGATTTCCAAAGTTCAGTCAAGGCTTGGCCCAGGACCCAACTACTCGTCGTATTTGGTTTGGTATTGCTACTGCACATGACTTTGAGAGTCATGATGATATTACCGAAGAACGTCTTTATCAGAAGATTTTTGCTTCTCACTTTGGTCAGTTAGCTATAATCTTTCTGTGGACCTCTGGTAATTTGTTTCACGTGGCTTGGCAAGGCAATTTCGAAGCATGGGTCCATGATCCCTTACATGTAAGGCCTATTGCTCATGCAATTTGGGATCCTCATTTTGGTCAACCGGCTGTAGAAGCCTTTACCCGAGGAGGCGCCCCCGGTCCGGTAAATATTGCTTATTCTGGTGTTTATCAGTGGTGGTATACAATTGGCTTACGCACTAATGAAGATCTTTATAGCGGAGCTCTTTTCTTGCTATTTCTTTCCGCTATCTTTTTAATAGCGGGTCGGTTGCATCTACAACCTCAATGGAAACCAAGTGTTTCATGGTTTAAAAATGCCGAATCTCGTCTCAATCATCATTTGTCGGGGCTCTTCGGAGTCAGTTCTTTGGCTTGGACGGGACATTTAGTTCATGTTGCTATCCCTGAATCAAGGGGGGAACACATAAGATGGGATAATTTCTTGTCTGTATTACCGTATCCCCAAGGCTTAGAACCCCTTTTTACAGGTCAGTGGAATCTTTATGCTCAAAATCCTGATTCCAGTAATCATTTATTTGGTACCTCGCAAGGGTCGGGAACTGCTATTCTAACTCTTCTCGGAGGATTTCACCCACAAACTCAAAGTTTGTGGCTAACTGATATAGCTCATCATCATTTAGCTATTGCATTTGTCTTTTTTATTGCTGGTCATATGTATAGAACTAACTTTGGGATTGGACACAGTATAAAAGATATTTTAGAAGCACATATTCCTCCGGGAGGCCGATTAGGACGCGGACATAAAGGTCTTTATAACACAATCAATAATTCTCTTCACTTTCAATTAGGTCTTGCTCTAGCTTCTTTGGGGGTTATCACTTCCTTGGTGGCTCAACACATGTATTCTTTACCCGCCTATGCATTCATAGCACAAGACTTCACTACCCAAGCTGCATTGTATACTCATCATCAATACATTGCCGGATTCATTATGACAGGGGCGTTTGCTCATGGAGCTATATTCCTCATTAGGGATTATGATCCAGAACAGAATAAGGATAATGTATTAGCGAGAATGTTGGAACATAAGGAAGCTATAATATCTCATTTGAGTTGGGCTAGTTTATTCCTAGGTTTTCATACCTTGGGACTTTATGTTCATAACGATGTTATGCTTGCTTTTGGTACTCCGGAAAAACAAATCTTGATCGAACCTATATTTGCTCAGTGGATACAATCTGCTCATGGTAAGACCTTATATGGTTTTGATGTACTCTTATCTTCAGCAAATGATCCAGCATTCAATGCTGGTAAAAGCATATGGTTACCTGGTTGGTTGAATGCTATTAACGATAATAAAAATTCACTCTTTTTAACAATTGGTCCTGGAGATTTTTTGGTTCATCATGCTATTGCTCTAGGTTTGCATACAACTACATTGATTTTAGTCAAAGGTGCTTTAGATGCGCGTGGTTCGAAGCTAATGCCTGATAAAAAAGATTTTGGTTATAGTTTTCCTTGCGATGGTCCGGGACGGGGTGGCACTTGCGATATTTCGGCCTGGGATGCTTTTTATTTGGCAGTTTTCTGGATGTTGAATACTATTGGATGGGTTACTTTCTATTGGCATTGGAAGCATATCACCTTATGGCAGGGGAATGTAGCTCAATTTAATGAGTCTTCCACTTATTTAATGGGATGGTTAAGAGATTATCTTTGGTTAAACTCTTCACAACTTATTAATGGATACAATCCTTTTGGTATGAACAGTTTATCTGTCTGGGCGTGGATGTTCTTATTCGGGCATCTTGTTTGGGCTACTGGATTTATGTTTCTTATTTCCTGGCGTGGATATTGGCAGGAACTGATTGAAACTCTCGCATGGGCCCATGAACGTACACCTTTGGCTAATTTAGTTCGATGGAGGGACAAGCCGGTAGCTCTTTCCATTGTTCAAGCACGATTAGTTGGATTAGCTCACTTTTCCGTAGGTTATATATTCACCTATGCAGCTTTCTTAATCGCCTCTACATCAGGCAAATTTGGTTAATTTGTTTTTTTTATTTTAAATTTTAGGAGATATTTAGATTATCAATCTAATCATCTCTGCATAAAAAGATTAAATAATCCACGTAATACTTCTCCATCTCAAATTTGATTTATATTTTTTATTCCTGGATATAAGCTGACTAAATCATTATGGCAAGAAAAAGTCTCATTCAAAGAGAAAAAAAGAAACAAAGATTGGAAAGGAAATATACTCTTCTTCGTCAATCTTTAAAAAAAGAGATGAGCGAAGTCTCATCATTGGATGAAAAATTGGAAATTTATAGAAAATTACAATCTTCACCACGTAATAGTGCACCTACACGTCTTCGTCGCCGTTGTTCGACGACTGGAAGGCCTAGAGCCAACTATAGGGATTTTGAGTTGTCCGGATATATAATCCGGGAGATGGCTCACGCATGTTTGTTGGCCGGGGTAACAAAATCGAGTTGGTAGGAGGAAAAAAAGATTATTTAAGGTTTTTGTGATGATAGAAAAGTCCCTCCCCTCCCTATATAGGGAGGGAGGATAACATGATTAAGGGGTTGCTCAATGTAACCCATTTTGGCTATTATAGCAAAGCTAATATTAAGGGATAGCGCGGAGTAGAGCAGTTTGGTAGCTCGCAAGGCTCATAACCTTGAAGCCACGGGTTCAAATCCCGTCTCCGCAAAGACACAATAGTCAAAAAGGATGACTCATTCCATTGAGAATGGCTTGATAAACCATGAAAGGATACGACCAAACCAAAAACTATTCCTTTTTCTATTTCATCTTCCGGATGGGCGGGTAGCGGGAATTGAACCCGCATCTTCTCCTTGGCAAGGAGAAATTTTACCATTCAACCATACCCGCATTTGACTCATTATTGGAGTATATAATATATACTCCATATATTACCACTTACTTCTATGTAAGTATATTTTACTGGAATTATAGTATGATTATTTACTATACCAATAAGAAAATAACTCCTGCCAAGATCACTTTCATTTAGTTCCTTGGCATTTATGGGAAATGCCATTGCGAACTATAATGCCCCTCCGGAGAGGGGAGGGGGGGCGAGTTTCAACTCAAAAGATCTTAGAACATATCTACGATATGAAAGAATTTAGAATACCTACTAAAAAGACTGATCCAATCCATAATGATACGCCCGAAAATAGCACATTTTTGCTACTCGACCAACCATTAGGAGAGGCAAGTGCGACAGGTACACCAATTACTAGGAGAAATGAAATTGCAATTAATGCAAACACAGACGATTGGAAAGCAATAGTCATGGTTGTGATCTTAAAAGCTTCCAACAGATTCAATAGACTATACCATCGGATCCCTATCCGGTCAAATTATAATCAAATGCACTATGGATTTTATTTGATCATAAATTAATCGAGCTTAAACTTATCAAAATTCGATTTGAGTGTGAAAGAATAGGGAAATTCGTTTCTTTTTACCATCATGAGATATCAACTATAATATAGATAACAACCCTATAGTTTAACAACCCTATAGTTAGGTATTAACTGTCGGGGTAAAATAGAATTGTTTTCGTCCGGGAGAGATGGCCGAGTGGTTGATGGCTCCGGTCTTGAAAACCGGTATAGTTAACTATCGAGGGTTCGAATCCCTCTCTCTCCTTTTGTTCATTGAACAATTGAACTTATCAGTTCAGTACCAAAAAAGGCTCGGCTATATAATATAGATAGCCGAGCAACAAGGATTCAGTTGGAAAAATAATATCGAAGGATACCACTATCCCATCTCCCAACATGGGAAATAAATCTAAATTGGATAGATTTAGATTTTATCTAGCTTCATCTATGGTTTAATTAAGAGGGGTCATGGAAAGAACAGGTTCAAAATCACGATCAATTCCTTTTTCAAATCCTGCTGCAGCTGCGCGAGCCCTTCCTGCATGCCACAAATGACCTACGAAAAAGAAAAATCCTAGAACAAAATGAGAGGTGGCTAACCAACTTCGAGGTGAAACATAATTCACCGCATTAATCTCGGTAGCTACACCACCCACAGAATTTAAAGAACCTAAAGGAGCATGAGTCATATATTCCGCTGAACGTCGTTCTTGCCAGGGTTGTATGTCCTTTTTCAACTTACTCAAGTCCAAACCATTAGGACCCCTTAGAGGTTCCAACCAGGGAGCACGAAGATCCCAAAAACGCATTGTTTCTCCTCCGAAGATAATTTCTCCAGTAGGAGAACGCATAAGATATTTACCTAAACCAGTAGGCCCTTGGGCAGACCCCACACTAGCTCCAAGACGTTGATCTCTAACTAGAAAAGTAAATGCTTGAGCTTGAGAGGCCTCTGGGCCAGTAGGCCCATAGAATTCACTGGGATAAGCTGTATTGTTAAACCAAACAAAACAACAAGCAGTGAAACCAAAGATAGAAAGAGCCGCTAAACTATAGGACAAGTAAGCTTCTCCGGACCACACAAACGCACGACGAGCCCATGCAAAAGGTTTTGTTAAGATGTGCCAGATACCACCGAAAATACAAATGGAACCTAACCACACATGTCCTCCAATTAGATCTTCTAGATTGTCCACGCTAACAATCCATCCCTCTCCCCCAAAAGGGGACTTGAGTAAATAACCAAATATAACACCTGGATTAAGCGTAAGATTCGTAATTTTTCTTACATCTCCACCGCCGGGAGCCCAGGTATCATATATGCCACCAAAATACACAGCCTTGAATACTAAGAGAAAAGCACCAACACCTAACAAGATTAGGTGAATACCTAAAATTGTGGTCATTTTGTTCCTATCTTTCCATACATAACCAAAAAAGGGAAAAGATTCTTCTAAAGTTTCGGGTCCGATTAGTGCATGATAAATACCACCGAAACCTAAAACTGCAGAAGAAATTAAGTGAAGTACCCCAGATACAAAATAGGGAAAAGTATCCACAATTTCCCCACCAGGACCGACT